GATTTAGCTCAGAAGCGCCCTCTCTTTCACAGCCGAGGAGTACACATCGATGAGCTTAAGTAAGCGTTTTTGACTACTAAACTTTTTTGATGCAACGAACTCTTTCTATTCCACGAGCAGACACCTTTCGAGAGAGTCTTCCTTTCATCGGCTTGCTCTTTTGACCTACAAGGAGAAGGGAAATTCCTACGAGATGATTAATGAATGTAGGTCAGGTCTCTCTAATTCGCAGTAGGTGTGTATGCTTCCCTAAGGCGAGAGCATTTGCTTCTTCAGACGTGGGTGCTTATGGGACTTCTGCTTCGCCAACTGCAGGATTGAGATCTCTTTTTGTGTCTGTTGATATCTCTTTGGAATGAGAATTTTATTTGAAAATAGAGCCTTGTTTGAAAAAGACACCTCTTGTTAGCCGGTAAGCCCAAACCTTCCCTCAGCTTGAAAACAACCCTTTGGGTGGAGAATTTCCTACGTATGAATTGCCCCGATCCATCACCAGAGTCAATTCGTACACAAAATTTCGAGTATAAAAGGTGTCGCTTCAGACACCCCCTTCCCTTAATGAAAAGCCCCCATTCGAGTAGTCTTATAGCATAGGTCTGACCAGAGGCTCGGTTCCAACCATTCTTTCTAAGGACAACCTCGCTCCTAGCGAAAGATCAAACGCCAGGTGTGAAGCAACTTCACGATCTAATGAATTCCCTCAAATCGGATGACACAAGGCGAACTAGAATAGGCTGATTGATCCAGGTAGCGACAGGCTCCAATCGAAAGGAACCGCGCATACGCTAGAAAGACGTATAGGCAAGCCTTTCTTTATGATCATATGGATCGCTTTTCGTGACTTTTCTTTCCATAGGCATACATTGCAGTCTAACCTGCTTTCTAACTTTAGGGGACCGAGAATCAGTCTTTTGATCCTCCTCGAGCCTACTCTCGTCTTTCGAATTAAGCTTCCGATTTAGTTGGTGCAGACGCTGAAGGATCAGCTGACACTAGATAGGAAAGGGTTTCGATCGAAGCTCTCGAACCTGTTCCGAAGTCAGTTTAGGAATCGAGGTGGCTCTAAACTCAGGGTTGCCTACCTCTCTAGTTACAGAGAGAGGAGAGGGGCTTCGAAGCCTTAAGTCAAGCTAGAAATATCGCTAGAAAACTAGCCCTAGGTAAGGGGTGACAACGAAAAGGCGTTTTTTTAAGCCTGAGGGGCAGTGAGCGGGGTAGGAAAAAGTTAAAAAGAAAGGTATTTGAACCAGGGCGGGCTTCGAGGAACCTTACTTATTTACTCAGATTGGTAGGCAATCCATGGGAAGAACCAGGAGATGGACCAATGGCCTATGAGTACGCAGGATGAAAAAAGTCTTTTCTTAGTACGAAACGCATTCTGTAGCGAAATCGGCCTTAGCATAGAACGTTTACCGCTTGCCTTACTAATAATCGGGAATCTGAACAGGCAACTATGAGACTAATTTCCCATTGTCCCGAGCAAGTTACTGCGTACCTGAAGTGAGTGTGCCCATCTTGGTCTCCTTTCTTTTTTCTTTGCAGCTGCCATAAAAGTCAAGCCTTAGATTATAACAGGAATCTCACCGCCTGCTCCCCATACTCGCTACTAAGGTTCTGAAAGAAGGCAGCTAAATCAGCAATAGAGGACAACTCCAGATCTATGAATAGCCAACAAAGAGCCTAGCTTGATTACTGGAACTAAACAGCAAGCTGCTCCTACCTTACTTATCGAGAAGGAGTACTGGGACTGAGTAGACTTCTTGTAGTTCTCTTTTCCCTAGCAGCCTTTCCTGCTTTCCCGGTTGCAAGGTTTCGAGCTAACTACAGGATTTGCTTCCTAGCTACTAATACTAATTAGTAGTAGGGAACTTCGAACTAAAGATTTGCTTTCGCTCTAGTTTCCATCCGTCCTGTCCACTCACCACTTATCTCAAAAGCCACTATTTGAGATCTCTGAAGTGAATTCCAAATCAGTCTTTGTGGTTCCATTTCCCTTACGCTCGCTTTTGCTAATGCTACTCGGAAAGAACAGCTAGGAGACGATTAGCTCTAAGTGCCGAAGTCCATAGCTCCTATGATCGCGAGCTGCGGCTTGCTTTGTTCGCATCTCCGTAACGGCCTTGTTAAAGCGTTCCAACGACATGTTTAGCCCTCAGTCTCTACTGCCAACTCGTTTCACTCCAGTTTACCGTAGCAACTACAGCAAGCTGCCTAGCTCACTGGCTCGTATGACTAGCTCGCTTACTTTAACTCAACAGCCTAGCTCTAACAAGCCAACTCCGTTCCTAGTTTCGCTACCCTGCTTTAGCTCACCACTCAACTCATGCTTCTGTTCGACTCCTGACTAGCCGCACCTTTTCAAGCAAGTAAACTAGTTGCTTCGCTTCGCTTAGCCTACTGTGTAGCCTTCTTTCACTGTAAGTAAGGTAAGGATTGCTTCTTGCTAGCGGTATAAGCAAGCTCGGGTAAACAGATGAGCCGGCAGACGGAGCTACGGCCGTTAGGGGAAAAGGTCTGTGTCTGTGAAACAAGCAAGCTTAGCTTTCTGTAAACTGGAGTTAGAGCATGGTAGTTCGTAGGAGAAGTGGGAGATTGATTCGTTTAAGTAGTTAGGGTAAACGAGCTAGGTAGCTTGCTTCTTCTTTGAGTTGAATATGGACTTTCAAGTAGTATTTCAGATGGGAGTACAAACAAGTAAGTAAACTAGCTAGCCGCATTCCCAGCTACTTAGTACCCTTCTTTCACTTACAGCTATCTAAGACATTCAGGGGCTGTGTAACTGCTGTTAGAACGCTTTTGTTAATCCGTTACGGATTAAGAAAAGTGAAGATTGGTTCTGTACCAGGTCATGGTGATATGCTTGATAAAGGTTTGTTTCGTCGATAGCATTTTCTGATGTAGGATGCGTAGTAGCTGTTGTCACAGTAGGGGTCCTAAGGCGGGAATTGTCCTAAAGTAGCCATAGCGTTGATTGCTCTCCCTCTTCTATTGTATGGGCGAATTATCTTAATGAAAGCCTTCTTTTTGGCTCTCGTGTGAGGGTTGTCATAACTTCTGTCTATCTGCTGTTAAATGACTTTATAGAGTCCTAAGGGTAGTCTCAAAGATAAGGGATTCAAGCCGTATTCGTTTTGATTAGCTGTCCCAGGGAAAGGAGTAAGTATTGGCTGTTGGCATGTCCGAGCTAAGATCGGTTGAGGCGGGTAAAGACGGTGGCCTAGCTTACTTGGTAAAGGACTCTTTTTGTTTAGCGGTCATGGATCGATTCTAGGTGGTTAACTTGTATACCCCTATTCTCAGAGTTCACGTTCTGATCTAGAAAATCTACTTTTCAGATGAGTTCCATAGTTTTGGACAGGACAGGTGGAAACTAGGAGGTAATTCTCTTAAAGCAATCGGGCAAATGCGTGTATACTAGCTTACTAGCTTTAGTAGCTTGTGTACTAGCCTCTTAAAGGAAGCAGGGGTACTTTATTTGGGCTGCTAAGTAGAAGTATAAGCTATAGGCGAAGGCTTTCGCGCCTTGCTGTTAAGTAAGGTGGAAGCTAGCTACTTGCTTGTTAAAGGTGCTTGCCCGCGGCTATTCGTAGATCTGGAGTTCTATAGCTGTGCTACTTTCAATCCTTAGTAGCGGGTATTAGGTGAGAGGGCGCCTATATCATAGCTGTTACTGTGCTTTCTGGATACCTTTCCATCCTTTAACAAGCCAGCTACGCACCTTGCTCTTCTCTTATAAGCAAGTAGCTTTGATTTGGGAATAAGCTGGAAGTAAAATAGTATGTATGAGTTGAAGTGAAGGGCGCTAGTAAGTAATAATAAGTAGAGCGGAACACTGTTGGCTGAACAAAAGACGTATGACTTGAGAAAGTAAGATCTTCGATCTGTTGTCGGGAAAAGGAGCTCCAATGGTACTTTAGAATAAGAATAATAGGGACTAATAGGAGAATGCAAATAATAGGTCCTTTTAGCCAAATCAGGTTTTGAGTTTACTTCTAGTTCTGGACCGATGGGAACTCCTACTCATAAACGAGTAGCTTCTTAGCTTCCAGCTTATAACACCTTTTGGGACTCTAAGCTAAGTAAGGAAAAGGCCTTCCTTTCACCAGGCTTTTGAGTTTGTAGCTAGGCAGCTACTCTCTAGCTTCCAGCTATTCTTCCTTCTCTTATGGGACTTGAAGCCAAGTAAAGGCAGCTTGCTGTTGAGTTATAGTCTTTACTTGTTGATATGGGACTTAGGCGGGGAACCTCAGTTAAACAAACTAGTAATCTAATCAGTCATCTAATCTTAGGCTTCGTTACCTGACTTATCAGCCAGCAAGTAAACTACCTTAACCGCCTGAAATCTAAGTAAGGAGTTGGCAGCGTTTCGAGCTAGGAGTTGAACCAAGGCCGCTATTCCGGACTTAGAGATAGTAGTTCCCAAGTATGATATGAAATAGGAAGGAATAGAGTAAAGGCCTTGTCCTACTCTAATACAAGTAAGTAGCTAACGCTACCTTAATCCCCTGAAGTAAGGATTTGGAAGCTCAGGAGCAAGAGTCACTGTAGTTGCTACGGCCAGGGGAGCTAGTCTCGTAACAGCGGGCAGTTCGAGTTCTAGTTCTTTACAAGACAGATGGGAACTGTAGCTAACAAGTGTGCCCTGAGTGGAATCCTACTTATACTCTTTATACTATATTGGCAGGACGGGTGCCAAGTTATTAGTAGCTAGGCAGCTGAGCCAGCATTTCTTCAGTGAGAAATCTCGTTCCTAAACTTGTTGTTACTCGTTTAGGGCAACAAAAGCTTTTTGAACTTTTTTCTGATGATTGTGTGTGATCCTGCAGCGACTATCAGAGGGACATTACATGGACAGTTATAGGCGACCCTCGATTTATTTCCGAATTCAAGGGACGGATTGAGCGATAAAAGAAGAACATATGAAGAAAAATCTGGCTTCTACGAATGAACCTATGCTATAGGTTTGATCAATTACAGGCTCATGGGAATGTTTTTCCCTTCTTTGACGAAGAAAGGTATTTTACTTGACCAGGTTTTAGTAAAAAAAAAAGAGGTTCCCTCACCCGTTACGTGATAGCACACAGAGAAGACGGCCGTGGTGGCACCCGCCCGCGTTGATCTTCGTCTGACCACGGATCTCTGACGGGTATTCTCCGGACTGAGCTTAGGCTTTGTTGGCTTCAAAACAAAAACAATCAATTCCTAAATAAGGTGCCTCTGCGCAGGGTCATCCATCGAATCATAAGAGAAGTAGTCCAACTCCGATGAGTTAGTACCCGCATCTCACGCTTAAGGCTAAAGAGGAATGAGTGCGGGTCAAAGGTAGGACACCGTTTCATTTTTGTCCCCAAATCTGACGAATAGCACGGATCAACATCCGTATTCGGGGGGCGACTCTTCTTACGAGACGGCAGATGGAGAAAGAGCTTTCAAGTTGAGAAAGAAGAAGCAAGCCTCCTGCACTTCTTTTAAAAGTTGGATGATACAGTTCCTCTTTTTCCAAAAATGGCGCAAAAAAGAAAAGACAGAGCATCCGCTCTGGAAACAGGATCCGCCGAGGCTAAGACGAAGTAGCCAAGGCCAGTGAGTGATATCGATCGAGTTCGGTAAGTCAAGAAGGGCTCTTGGCTTTCTGGAAGATAGTTGGAACCAGGGACCAAAAGTCAAACTATCTCCCGCTCTAGCAAGAGAGACTCCTTTCCTTTTTCATCGTTAGTCAGCCTTGTACTTTACTTTTATTCAGTTTGACTTTGTTTGCCTTTCTTTCAGAGTTATCCGTTGTTGAATCAAAACTTGCGTCATCTTGGCCCACACTCCGTTCCTTGGTGAAGTAAGCCGTCTTGCGTGGACTAGCTTGCTTCTAGTCCTAATCCCCCGCCTCGCTTCTCTTTATAAGGCCCCCTGTCCCACTTCGGTAGATATTAGATTTGTCCGACCAAAAACTACTTGTGAGGAGCCGCAAAGTACCACCATGTAGCTAAGGGGTATGGGTCTCGGTACCGGTCCTCGGTGTATAGCGGATGCGGTGGGGTTCTTTTTAAAGGGTCCAGGCTACCCTATTGAGAAAGCTTAAGATTCAGCAGGGGGGGCTGTATCGTGGAAGTAATGGCCTTGAGATTTCAAATCTTCCAGGTATGATGAAACAGGTCGTAAAGCAAGGGCTGCTTCATCCGCCCGGAAGGGGGTCTCGTCTGAAACAACGGGCCCTGGTTCTACCAACCCAACAGACTCGTTTTCTTTAAAAAGGATATCCTGCCGCTTCTCAGGAACCAACAGGATCCCTTTTCCCGGGGTAGCTTTTACCGAAGAAGGTTGTCTCAAAGCCACAATCTACCCCCCCGCATAGACACCTGAATAAATAAAGGCTTCAGGCTTGACGCAGGCCCAAGCGGACTCCGCTAAAATGTCAAACGAAAAGTCATAACTAACAGAATAGGAGCACTCATGAAACCTTGGATGGTCGTCAGGGATAAAAATCCGGAATTAAAGGAACTGGAGGGAGCAGAGCTTACTGCTAGTGGAACAAAAACCAGGAAAGGGGGTTGGCTGATGATGGGGACCCATGGTTTACGTGTTTAACGATCGTATATAAGGGTCTCCGCCTACTCTACGAATTCACATAAAAGGAAGACCTGACCAATCAAGTTACTGGGTTATTAAAAACCAGGAGACAGAACCGAAGTCGAGGAAGGAGAATCATATGAGTCCTACTTAATGCACAAAGCCTAAAGTTTAATAGTATATATATATATACGAAAATAATAGAAAGCCGAGCCCTATGAGAGCTCCTCTTTTGGCTTAAGAAAGATGGTCATAAAAACGAGATCTTTCATCAGCCAGGCCAGACCAGACCAGGTGACATACTCCAGATGAGTGGCCGATCCCAATTGCTGAGGAAGATCCAGATTCTGATTCAGATGAAGTCGCAGGCCATATTGGGATGAAAGGAAGGTAAGCCGCTTCACCTCTGTCCGCCTATCCTCTTTTTTCTTCCTTTGTTGCCGCTTCCAGACATGGGATAAATTAGAGGAATGAATGAGGTACTGCTGACCAGGTGAGAGAGAGATTCCCAATTGCACCAGCAGAGCCGGAGTAAGCGGATTGGCGTTATCAGATCCAGATGAGCTCAGAGCCATAGCCTATGCGAGCCTTACCAGAGCTCTTATTTTTAAGTTTACCTATGGTTTAAAAGGCCTATTTGAGAGACTTATTCTCGGTATAATCACCTAAAAAAGAGCTTGAAGAGGGGCTTCGACCACTTAACTTAAAAAAATTAGCCACTAGACCGAAGAGGTGTCGCTTAAGGACACAGAGAGACTTCGAACGCTAGGTGCTTTTAAGCCTTCTTATCAAGACTTGTAACTGGACCCTAGTACCTCTCTCACTGAGAGAACTGGCATATTCTTACTAACTAAACAAAGGAAGGCATACAATCTTCATTGCCTCACTCCGGAAAGGAAGGACTCAGAGGGCAAAGGAAGTAGTATTTCAAGTCAAGAAGCTCGTCGTCTTACTGATTGAGCACTTGGCGAGGCAGGTGTAGATTGACCAAGGATGGGATTCGCGCATACCAATGAATGGAGTCAATAACTTTATAAAAATAAAATTTTTTTTTGTAAACAAGTAAGCAAGAGAGGGTACTCGCGGACAGATGACCAAAGAAAGAAGATAAAGATAGAGCCTTGCTGACAGATCAGAAGAAAGAAGTGATTCTTCACCCTTGTCCTAATTGAATTGCAAGGGGTGACCTATACAGATAGATAGACGAGAACTCAAGGCTATTCAGGAGGAATAGAGTACTTTAATAACTACAACAATAGATTACCGGAACAAAGAAGGAAGCAAGGGAGAATTGAATCAGACGTAAACCAAGGTCGGAGAGGCCTTAGGTAGTAATTGAGATGCCTTCAATTCAGACAAGAGATGACGCACGCTTCACAAGGACGCTTGGAAATGGCGTACTTATTGCACCTGGCACTAAGAACTCGAGTTCCGACTGCTGCTACAGTGTTTTAAAAGAACGTTATCGCTATTGTAGATTTACGAATTGACGGAATGGTGCTTTGTTCACACCTATGTTGATCTACCGCTGCTTTCAAATGCAATGATTGGGCCCCCTAGCCCTGAGGTCTTCACTTCAATTGCTCAGTCCAAGTATGCTGCAATTGGCAATTTAATTGAATGAGCCCATCCGGTCCTTCTTTTCTTTATTCCGGGTATGCTCTATCAGTCTGTCCCAATTCCTCTAGTTATGGAGTTCCGGACTTGCTCTCTGGAGTGCAGGACTCTGGCTCAATGGCCGATTTAGTAAAAGCTAGATCTTCCTATGGCATATACCTGTAAGATCGTTAATTGCCTGCATCTGCCCTTGTTTGGTCCAAAAAGATATTTATGTAAATAGAGATTCCCCATCTCTCATGGGAAAAAAAGTATCCTGCAAGTTCAAAGGCTGGCAGTAGCAGGTAATCCCTTCCTTTATAAAGAGTAGTTGCCCCGCCCCTGCACCAGTTACAGCAATCCTGTATATGGCAGAGGAGGAGATATTCTGTATACGGCGTGGTATATAATAATAAAGTATATGGCAGGCTATAAGATAGTTATACGGAAATGTATAAGCTAATCAATCAAGCCGGTTGGCTAGCGAAGAAAATCCGGTACACAAATCTTTTTAATGAATGAGATCTCGGTAATTACAGTAAAAAATACGGTGTTTATGCGACTTGTGTCCTTCTTTTGATCCTACGGAAAGCTCCTCAACAAACAACTGAATAGTAGGGGAAGCTCATCCCTCGCTTCTTCCCTTGCTTGTGCTTAGTCCCACTCTTCCTTTTTCTGCTTCTTTCGCTTCTGTCTTTGAATATGCTTATTACCATTTTACCGTACTTCGGATTCAGGATTGGCAGAAAGAGTAGCAGTAGCTGATGAAAAACGTGATCTTGCAGGGGGGTGCGAACTCGTAGCTAACGTCGTTGGTTGTCTAAATCTCTCCCCCGCATGAAATTTATTTAGCCCTTATACATACGTCTTTTCATTCTTCAGAGCCTACTCTTGCTTACGTTGTGGCTGGGTCAGATTCCATAACCTCTGCTAATCTCCGAGCTGCCTTTCCTTCGGCTTGTAACAAACGCTCTCAGAGGCCATTATTTGATCGTTTACGGCCTGTTTCGGCTATTTATTTGATGGACGAATGTGCCCTATTGGAGCCGTTTCCGGGCCTTACTTCTTAGTCAGATTTTGATAAAAGGTGGGGTTTTCCCTGAATCGCCTATAGTAAGGAGCTATGAGGCCCTTCCCTTCTCGTAACTCTCTCCATTCATTAAGATTAAGCTACCTTCGGTTTCCTTAATTAAGGTGCTCTTCTCTTATTCGTAGTATAAGTATATGTAGGAGTGGAACTTGGCTAAGGGAGTGACTTATGGGCGTAACAAGACCCCACTGAATACAAACACTATCCATAAATCAATACTTTCACCTTGGTACTGAATACAGTTTCCGAGTCCATGTCGTGATAATAGAACAACGCCTGGATGTAGCTGTAGTTAGTCTAGTCCGAGACCCCCCATGCCGTGACTTCGACTTTGAGTATGATGAATGAGTGGAAAGATCTTTATAGAAGTCCCTGTCCGATCCAACCAAAGAGTTAGTATCTAAAATATATGGATATTCGGCGTTTAATGAGATAGTAAAGTTTTAGACTCAAGCTAGCAAAAAACAAGACTGAGGTCGATGGTGCATCCGGTAAGCTCTTTCGGTATTCATATCCACTCCTTTCATAAAACAAGGTAAAAATGACCGGCTTTCGCGAAAGTTCCTTTGAGCGGTGCTTCTCCTGTCGACTCATAGAAAGTAGAACCAATCTGTTTTGTTCCACTTTGAAGCATGACCGGCACCGGTGCTGTTGCAACGGCCATCAACGGCAACAAGTGGCGTCATCGGATGAAGACTTCTGCTTTAGGTGATTCGGGTGCAGATGCGTCTTCGGATTCGGCTTTTGCTGATACTTCTCTTTCTCTAGTGGCAGCTGCTTCTTCAGATTCGGCATCTGAAAGAGTTGAAGTTGAACAGGCGCACTCACTGAAGGAAGCCTTCCGACCCGGAAGAGGCCTATTCCGCTGGTTCGGATTGGGAAAGAGCGGCCCTAGACACTGGTTCTTAGGTAGGATGCCTACCTATGCTATGTATGATTCATCGGATTATTCTTATGCTAATTCGGTGGGTGATTTCACTTTTTCGGCGTCTGAAACAATGTACTCGAATGCTTACTTATCTATTCCCATCCACCACCCTTATCGGGTCGGGATTTGAGAAACTACTCAGCCAGCCACCCCTCTATGGGTTTATAGACCTTACAACCAGGAAAGAAAGTTCCTGCTACTGGAAAACAACTCCCTCCGCCCTTGTTCTGGTTCTATACCAGACAAGACCCCTTGCCGTCGGACTTGCCCTTTCTTTTAGTCATCGACTACTTCTGTATATTTGAAAGAATCTTATTCTTCAGGCAACAAAATTCACCGTCCAATCCTTTCTCGCCGTAAGGTAATCGACCCAAAATCCTTCACCTTTGGTAATCCAGTGATAAAGTCCATAGATAAACTGACTCATGGCTTCTCTAGAATGGGTAACGGTTTCAACAAGCCGGCAGTCTTCTGCCGCTCAACCTTGTCCTACTGACAAACAAGACAGGTTTTTACAAACTGAAAAAAAAAATCCTCCATGTTAGGCCAATAAAAACTTCAGGAAAGGAAAGCCAGGGTCCGTTGCTGACCCGGAGAACCCGCCCATGGAGTATCATGATTCTCGCTCAGAAGTTTACTACGAAAAAACTCACAACTCTTGGAGACGTAAGGTCGTTGGTCCTTAGCATAGAGGACGGAGTCCTCTACCCAAAATCGCTGAGTGACTCCCTCTCTCACTTGTAAAAGACGGGAGGTCACCACATCTTTCTCGGTTTCAGCCCTAATCTGTTGGAAGATATCGCCTTCAACCTGTACCAATGGCGAAGACTGAACCACTGGAATAAAAACTTGCTGCGAGTATCGGCCACTACATTGGTCTTGCCCGGTTTATATTTCAAAGTACAATCAAACTCTGCCAAAAGCTCTTGCCATTGGGCTTGTTTTGGCGTAAGTTTCTTTTTTTTAGTATCAAAGTAGCTCATTGCAACATTATCTGTCTGGATTTCAAACTTCCCACCCAATAGATAATGTCTCCAATCCAAAGCCGCAAGCAATGTACTACAGCAGTCATCTCCTTTTCGATTACAGTAAAACGCTGTTCCGTCTCATTAAGTTTCCAGCTCGAAGGCCACCGGACGACCTTCTTGCACTAAAACAGCCCCAATAGTCCGATCAGAGGCATCCGTTTCTACCTTGAACGGTTTATCAAATTCAAGCAATTTGAGCACTGGTTCGCTCGATATTGCTCTCTTCAGCTTGTCAAAATTTGACAATCAGGAGACCGGAACCATTTCTGGTCTTTCTTCAATAAGTCTGTTAACACTACGACTTTCTTCGAATAACTTTCAATAAAAGGCCGATAATAGTTTGCCAAACCCAAGAAAAAGATCTCAATTCAGTGACCTTAGTGGGCGTAGGCCGCTCAAGAATAGCCTTGACTTTTCTTTCTGGCAACCTGTCCGTGCCCAATACGATGTCCCAAAAACTGAATCTCTGTCTAAGCGAAGCTGCATTTTTCCTGCTTCAAATACAATTCATGCTCACGGTAGCCAGGACTAATCAACAATGTTCTACATGCTCTTCAAGGGTCTGGCTGGAGGGTATTTGAGAAGTCTTCACTGAGCTGGCTCAGGCTTACTTCTATGGGGTCCGCCTTTCATTGAATTGAATTTCAGTGAGGGTCACAGGTGAGGGTTGTGGGTAAGGGAGGCTGACAACTATGGATGGCTAGCTCGGGATAGCCGCCGTCGAGAATGCTGCATGTGGGGCCTTACCAGTGAATGGTGTTGAAACCTAGTCTAGCCCTATATAGGAGTGTTGGACCCACAGGGCTCTAGTTACGTAAGGGCAAGCATATCTTTGTGTCTGTCCAAGCAAGCATATTTGTGTGCATTGATTGATGGAAGCGGCGAGTTTTGGTTGAGACAAGCTATCGCATGCATGGAAGTGAGGCAAGCTAAAATAGCTTGCTTAGTTGTGGTGTTTTGGAATTAACTTCTCTAAGAACTGCAAAAAAGATTGGATCTTGTGCGCCGGCTATGCGTCAGGTCTCTCTCTCCCGCGAGGTCTTTCCATCTATCTTTCATAAATTAATATTTTCGGTCTCGGAAATGGGTTTGAGATTTTCCATAAAGAAAGAAAGATGGCAGGATTAGAAATTTTATTATTACTCACTACGCCGAGATAGATTTGTTCTATCTGCGTTCATCCATCACATCGAGTTTGGATGGCGCGCCCCGAGAGAGAAGTAGTCGAAAGGTGCATGCGTTTGAACGTATGTCGGATCGGCTTGCTTCGCCGGCTTCTCTGACTTGATTCTTCTCTGAAGGCTAGGTCAAGTAGCCTTCCACCAACTCAACGGATGGAGAGAAGCGCGCAAACCAGAGCCGGACCTTACTTAGGCAATGCCGACCGGCACTTCAACCAATGAAATAGCAGCTAATTCAGTGGTTGAAACCAAAGGATTTAAAGGCCAGGTTGATCAGTGAATGAAGAAGGCTCATGCCCGTCCATCTCTTGCATTTGGGGTTTCCAGAGGCAAGCAAAAGACTAAAAGGAAGGGATGAAGGAACCTTCTTGGAGACCTGCTTTATTTAATCTAAAAAAAAAGGAAGAGATCTCTACCACGGTAGAGCGGATGATGCGGGATGAACTCCGCAAGCAAGGAGGGGATCTCTCAATGAAATCTTCGATTTCCCCGAAGAGGTGAACAACATCATCCAATTATATGCTTCTAAAAAAATCCAAAAACACGGTCTAAAACAGCAACATGCTGCCCTGGCCGAGTTTTTGACGCGTCTCACCAAAGGTGAGAACGGTCAGGCAAACTCAGTACATTACCAAGTACGAGAGGCTATAGCCAAGGCCGTGAAGGAATCATTACAAGAGGAAGAATAATAATGCTAAGATTTAAAACTTGTCGTCTACTTTCAGGAAATGTTCGGAAAAGAGAACTTACAATAATACAACGCCGCATTCTCCGAAGATTGAGGAACAAGAAGAGATCTATTAAGAGAAAGATTTATCCGAGAGAAAATCTTAACAGTTACATCCAATCACAAACTACACGAAAGTTGCCCCTTTTTCATGGGGATTTACCGCACAGAGCAAGAGAACGAACTTCATATATCCCTTTTCCACTCAATCCAGAAACAAGATCGGACGTTATTCCGGTTCGTCTCCATTTTTGTGAAACTATTCCTCAAGCAAGGCAGCCGATAAGTCATCGAAGGGTTTGTGTGAATAATGGAATGGTAAGCATTACTCATTTTAAAGTTTCCCACGGTGATCTAATATCTTTTCAAGAAAATGACGCGAGAATCCGCGGTGAAGAAATAAGGAGATCTTTCTATATCGAAATATCAGTTGAAAAAATCATAGGCAAATTCCTGGATCACCCGGTAAGAATGTGGAGAAGAACCAAAACAGAACGGTTCCACCTACTAAAAACTAAGAGGGGATGCCGCCTACTACTAAAATCCCGGTTTTTGCAACAGTTGCGTTCTTCTATGCAAGAAGAAGACTTAGAAAAAACAAAGAAGTTTGGATCCGAAAAAGTATGCTTAGGCAGTTCCTTCGCGGAGCACAACAGAATGAAGAGGAATTTGTATCATTTCAAATCCCTATTCTTATCGAAGAGAAGGAACGAGAAAAACCGAAATCTTCCTACTCGAACAAGAAGTCCTATAGTTTACAACTCTTCTTACTATTTATATAGTAATTCGACCTATTTCTCCGCATCCCCCCATCAGTTTACTATGAAGAGAAGAATCAAAAGGATTGAACTACCTACTCATTATTCGGAGGTGAATCATAGAACACCAAAAGCTGTGGTATCTTATGGACCTAACATAGGTCACATCCCTCACGACATAAGATTGAAAGATCTAAACCTTCTTCTTCGGAGCGGAAACGGACGTGGCCAAAACATATAAAGATCGGCGTAGTCGCTCATAGGGACATATCTATCCGGATAGAGGATAGTCTAGATCGATTCATAGATAGATTTCTATTCATAGAGATGGGTATCTCCGTGGATAGAGATAAAGATAGGGATCCATCTAGATCTTGATTCACTATTTCCATTTTTTTTTTCTTGATTCTGATTGATTGCCTTTTTTTTGACGACAAGTTTTAAATCTTAATGCAGGCAAGGGCAAGGAAACATCGTTTTTCAATTATTACTTGCTGGGTCGGAGCGTAGACGAGCGAGTAGAGCCCAGGAAACAGGGAAGCCCGTCATAGAGCAGTCAACTAGAAGTAGAAGACTGCTGGCCTGAGAGAAGGCGGCCTCCCCCGGGAAAGATGGCCCAATTTCTCTTCTTTCTTTTTTTCGGGTTTCTTTCTTTTTTCAGGGGCCCAGAACGCTAAAATAAAAGGTGGGGGAGAAGCAAGCCGAACCTCTGATCGACCTGGACACATAAAAAATTCTCGGCGCCGAGAGAGATTTGAGATTCCGTAAGTAACTCAGTGAGTGCTTTCTAAGAAAAGAAGGGCTTGGCTTGGAAGAAGAAAATGAAATACGAACAACCGCGCTGGTCGGAATAGATCGACTTTCATGCTAGTTCTTTCTCCAGCATGAAAGTTCCATTTCAGGGAAGGACGACGTACCATGATACTTTCTGTTTTGTCGAGCCCTGCTTTGGTCTCTGGTTTGATGGTTGCACGTGCTAAAAATCCGGTACATTCCGTTTTGTTTCCCATTCCAGTCTTTCGCGACACTTCAGGTTTACTTCTTTTGTTAGGTCTCGACTTCTTCGCTATGATCTTCCCAGTAGTTCATATAGGAGCTATAGCCGTTTCATTCCTTTTCGTTGTTATGATGTTCCATATTCAAATAGCGGAGATTCACGAAGAAGTATTGCGCTATTTACCAGTGAGTGGTATTATTGGACTGATCTTTTGGTGGGAAATGTTCTTTATTTTAGATAATGAAACCATTCCATTACTACCAACCCAAAGAAATACGACCTCTCTGAGATATACGGTTTATGCCGGAAAGGTACGAAGTTGGACTAATTTGGAAACATTGGGCAATTTACTTTATACCTACTATTCCGTCTGGTTTTTGGTTCCTAGTCTTATTTTATTAGTAGCCATGATTGGGGCTATAGTACTGACTATGCATAGGACTACTAAGGTGAAAAGACAGGATGTATTCCGACGAAATGCTATTGATTTTAGGAGGACTATAATGAGGAAGACAACAGACCCATCACAATCGACTAAGAGGAAAGTCGCCCCAATTGGGGAAATATTGGTTCAAATCCAATTCGTGAGATGGCAGTGATCTTTAGCTGGTCATGGCCATAAGATGCTCTTTTCCTCGGAGCCATCGATGTCGATAGAAGGAGGTTGAAAGCGACATTCCTTCCAAATGTTTCGGGGGCAAGCCTTAGGTTCAATTCTATCTTTCTTGCCTATAGTCATCTTACCTTCTTCGTAGGAGTGAAAGCTATCTGCATTGAAGTAGTCTCTCATTCACGTAAGAAAAGAGAATCAGTCTGCATGCTTCACAGCCTTCCTTGTCTGAATCCCATTGTAAATGTAAAAGGAGGCTCCCTCATGGGTCTTTGAGGCTATGAGCAAGAACCACATTCCTAAAAGTATACCCGAAAGGCAGCACTTTCTCTAGAATGGGTCAATCAATCAGAAGTAGCGGCAGCAAGTAAAGTTTTTTTATAGTCTAGTAAGGTTTAGAACCAGGTTTTTCCTAAAATGGATAGGCGGCGGTCATTGGTCTGACTGAAGCAACTTTCTTCCCAGAATGCACTTCTTGAAAAGCTCTTGGCTTAGTTTCGGCTGATTGATGTAAGCGCCCAACAGAAAGGGAAGATTATTGGGAAGAAATGGGGGCCGTTGACCAAAAGAATGTCGATGGCTTTGTTAAAAGGGGGGCGAAGAAGGCCCGCCTGGATCTCGACCACTTTTTTAGGGGCAAAGATAGCTCGCTCACACTTAGACCCTACCAAAAAAGCTTCCAATACCAATATAGGCATAAAAAAGCCGAGGGGGCATATTAATCCTTTGAATCGACATAGCGAAAGGGTCTATTCTGACGGAAATTATAAAAGTAATCAGCAGAGTCAATGAGAATCGGATTGTGATCCGAGTGTGTTCTAGGCAGAACCACAACATGGGCTTCAGGGAATTTGAGTTTCCAGTCGGCATTCGAAACTGCCCTATTCTCTCGTTTGATGTTTAAGAAAGGCTGGTTGAACTGCATTGGTTTATTCTAAGCAGGTGTCATCGGTTGAAAACTCTTAATCATTCGAAGTCAGCAAGATAGGGCTCAGCGCGAAAAGAACAAGCTTCTTTATAGGTTCCGTACCGTCAGCACCCCCCGTTTGCGTAGTTGCTTCTTTCATCTTTCTTGAATCGATATGTGGTTGGTGTGAAGTGTAGCGTACTTACCCTTATAGCCTGCCGGAACGGAACTATAAAGAGTGTGAGGGAGCATTCCTCTCACTCCCTTGCGGGACAGTTGAGCCTCATGAATAGCCTTCCATCGAAAAGACAAGTCAAACTATGTGATATCTACTTAAATTACCCAAGGTCATTTAAAGTATACATTAGAAGTAGACTACTTAGTCATGGGCCGGGGCATAATGAGAGGTAGTGGGATGCATGGCAAGCAGTCTTCCCTCGTCCTTCTAACCGAACTAGCTAAACGAGGAATAGGGTTGGGCGACCCGAAAAGGCCGAAATTAAAAAGTATTCACTTCTTGCAAAGATGGGCCTAGAATACCTTAAAGGGCTAAGTAGGGAGGAGGGGTAAGCGTGATTTGGAAGCTTTCAATAGAGTCTGAGACTTCATATATGCAATACTCCTCAAAAGCCAAAGCCAGATGCATCACTTACAGTTCGTCGGTATCCCCATAATACGGATTTTGGTACCCACCAGCAGTCACTTACCAGTAGACCCGAAGCAGCACCATCTCGCCTAGTATCCTTTGGTGTCACAGCTTCCCTTCAAGTTCCGGTTCCAGGCATCATCCATCCCTAGCCTTTCCAGAGGCCCTCTGACCAGAAGCCGGAATCGTCTTCTGCTACAACAAGACAGGGTGACATGGGAATTGAGATAGGGGACGGAGAAGCTTTCTCGCTCCTACCACCCGGGAAGGAGAGAAGAATCAGGCGACTAGCCGCTGGGAATGATAGTGGCGATGTGCAGCAAGCATGTTAATCGTCATCAGATTCCAGTAAATCAGAGTACTCAGATAGTACGGGAAGTGACGAAGAGAGCTTGGCGTCAACTACTGTCACCGAGTCAGAAGAAATTTCCAGCACTGATGGTGGAGGAAACAAAGCCATCAACGCTCTTGGGAAATTTGCAAGAGCTGCACCAATAAACCTCTCATATGAAGACAAGTCAGTCTTTCCTTCAGGGTTCTCTCATCGGACGATCTATCCATGGTCATTGGATGGATTGAATCAGGAGCGGATTTACAAGATGCTGATGTTTATGATGACCGCCTACAATGCGTACATCGCGGGAGGACAGAGTCCACTGCAGGCATACGTACTGATTACACAGGGATTCAATGGCATCTTGCAAGGATGGTGGGCGCCCCGATAAGTAAGGGAGCCCTATGACTCCACTCCATGTAATTTAAGGAGCGCTCCTGCGCGATACTACGCAAACGTAGGCGCAGAAGGCCGAAGCTGCTGGAAAACGTAAGGGCGCGATAGCGCACCCCTATAAGTAAGTATAAGTCAAGCTGACTACACTCCATTCAACTGTGACGGTACGGAATTTCATCTAAGTTACTACACCTAACAAGTCTTCGGCCCCCGGAGCGGTATTCTTTCAAACAGTTGCTATTGCATTTGGTCTCGCTATGCTAGGCTAGCTTGGTGAAGAACGCGCTTAAAGCTCTAGGGTTTGGTGAGGAGCACTATTGCCCTGTCGTATTGTTCCTTATAACCCTGTGCCAAACTAAGGCACGGGGCTCTACTACGTCATATTTGGAATAACTCTTAATCTGAGCCCCCACCCTTGCTTTCTTTCGCGAACGAATCCATCTTCTTATATGTGAATGTCACTATCAGATCGTGATTGGGATCGTAACGACGAGCGGGACAACTATGCCCTGTATCAACGTTCAGTGTTCGCCACACCCGAAACAAGCAGCTTCACGTGCCCGCTCATGCACGAGGGATTAAACATTTGTTATAGATGTTTGATTTTCGATTCAACATCTGCATGGACCCGGGCAATTGATCACCAAATGCAGTTCCGTATCACGTGAAACTGATGTGGTCATTTTCAACAAAAATGGCTGAGATATGCAATCTGGATTTCCTATATTGTGGCAGTCGGGAAAAAGAAGGAAGGGAGGTTAGGTTGGTATAGAGCAAAGCCATGGCTTTGGAGCGCGCTTTTTGCTACAAAGCAAAGAAGGCAAGGATCGCACGTGGAAAAAGTAGGCCTCTAAGAGTAAGAGAGAGAGGCCTTGATAGGACGGTAACAAGTCGGTGGGGAAGGGGCCTTGCTGTGAAAGAGTGAGACCTTGCTTTCATTCCTGATATTGAAAAGGCGGCTGAAAGCAACCATTGATTTCAAGCTCTACCGTGATAAAGCAGACAATTACAGGATGAAGCTAGGTTGGATTGGATAGAGTAGGAATGATACGATTCTGAAGAAGCCGTTTCTAGGGATTTTTGTGGTTCTTTCTTGTCCAAATCAAAAAAGTATGGAACTGAGGCTGGCTGTAGTTCCTTTTCAAAATGAAAAGTATGTGAAGGGGTGGAGAAGTATAAAGGTGCGAAACTTCTACCTAATGGATTCGAAGACTCGAGCTATCCCTCTCCTCTCAAAATATCCATAACCACTTGCCTAAAAGTGCTCGATTCATGAGCTTTACAGGCCGGAGACCCATACTCCCTCCTCTTTTCTACCTTCCCAAAGGAAATCTCTCTTTATCTTTTCAATCCTCGCAGCCACCGAGGATGGAATGGTAAATAATGAGAGAGAATATGTAGGAAGGCTCGCTCTGGAAAGGAAAAAACCTCTGGTGTGGAGAAGGGTGAGTTTTTCACCTTTGGAAAAAGAAACTTTCAACTATTCCAACAGAAAAGGGCAAGTCTCTTCTCAAAACGTTCCACCACCGGATCCCATATCGCCTTAGACCGGTATTTAGCGCCGAACGGGAGACCAAGATAGGAAGATGGGAGGCAGCCCCCTTGCACCCCAAATCTGCCGCGAGTTCCTCTATGTTGATTACCTCTCCCACTGCAAAGATGGAACTTTCTTTTCATCAGGTTTATCCTGAGTCCTGAAAGCGCCTCGAAGCAACACAAGGTACATCTAAGGAGTCTGAGCTGCAAATGATTGTCTTCACATAGGAAGTGTCATCAGCAAACTGAAGGTGAGAGATAGGAGGCGCCCCTTCGCTTACCAAAAAACCTGCCAACAGCCCACTCTCCTCCAACTTCTTAGTAAATCTTCTTAGCGCCTCGGTTACAATAATGAATAGAAAAGAGGATAGTGGGTCCCCTTGTCGAAGACCCCTGGAGCTGTGGAAGAAGCCTGTGGGGGAGCCATTCACGAGGCCCTATGGAGTAAGGGGAACGATGCCGTCCGTCGTTATACACACCTTTATCCACTTTCTCCACTTTACCCCGAATTCCATTCTTATAATAAAATATTTAAGAAACCCCCAGTTGACAAAACCTTTTATATGTCAATTTTGCATAGAACTCCCGGTTCCCCGCTTATAATTCTTGAGTCAATGCACTCGTTCGCTATTAGGTTTTTATTCCAGGATTTGCCTTCCTTGAACAAAGGCGCTCTGACGGAGCGATATGATCAAACTCATCGCCTCCTTCATTCTTCTTTTGCTGATACTCTCAGAGCTATTTCCGCTGATGATAGAGGTCTTGATTCTTCTGTGCGGTCTAGGTACGCAATTTCCTCCAAAGCTTCTATTTTATTCAAGTCCACCCTCCCAAACTGCTCCTTATTCCACTTCCTCTTTCAAGGCTTTAACCTTCAACCAAAAGACGTGGCTTGCTTTCCCTTGAAAGAAAAGGAAAAACCACCAAGAAGCTACTTTTTATATAAAACCTACATCCTCCAGCCACATCTTTTCAAATTGGAAAGGGGGTGGCCTTTTCTTTATACCTCCCCACTAACCCCTCTTTTATTTTTATGTGCAGCCTTTCTCTTATTATACGATTTACAAAATTCAACTAACTTCCTTCTATCTTTCCTGTATACTTATTCTACTATTGATCATGTCCGCTCTCTTCCTTTGATCTCTTTTCTATGCTAGGATACCATCTATATATTATTATGTATGAAATTGATAGTTAGAGGAAAAGAGAACTCCTAAATGCAGCCGTTCTCTTATATACGATACCACCAGACGCACCTTGGTACTTCCATCTGCTAATGTATTGGAGTTTTTTCCTTCAAAGCCCGGCCTTCGAATTGATGACCAACCTGCTTCCTTACCTTTCGTAACCTAGCATTCATGATTCACCGAACATGTAAACCTCACCGATTAGTATAGATGGTTTAGTTGGTCAACCATAGAGATGGAGCCCGGCCACATCCTTTGAAATGGAATGTTTGTTTGGAACAGCCAGATATTGGGATGGGAGACGTGCCAAGAACAGGCATATAGTGTGGATGGCTCTAAGCTTAAGACTCCGCACTTAGTTCGAGGCGTACATGTCTGAAAAGAGAAAAACTATGCCTTTTACGACTTCGTCCTTATGGAAGATCTGGAGTATGCAGCCCTACTTAGGCTTTCCACCATCAGGCCTTTTGAAGTCGGAAGAAAGGGAGGGAAGAATTCAAGGCCGGAGAGTCTTCTTCGAATTCGTTACCCCGCCAAGAAGCTCGAGGATCAGGCAACTCAGACAAGAAAAGGAGGCCATCGATGCTATGATATCCAGCATCAAGGCCGAAATCCCAAGACTGAGAATTACCGAGCAGCTGCCCACTTCTACTAAGGTTCCTCGTCTTAAGGCGAAAATAGAAGAAGTCCCGCGAGAGTTTTGAAAAGACGGTCTGTTCCCTTACCCCTTTGGCTTTTGGGGAACGTCACACATGGGAAGCACTTCGGCTACCTTATCGCAAGGGTTTCGACGAAAAAAAGCATCCCAACTAAATAAATACTTTAGATGCCCGAAGATCTAAGAAGGTTGAATCAGGAATAAGTGGGTGATTTCTTGAAGAAGGGCCTAATTAGGCCAAGTAAGAGTCCATGGTCCAGCGCTGCAAAATACGTCAATAACAGAAATGAGCAAGAAAGGGGAATGCCAAGGTTAGTGATCAACTAGAAACCCCTTTCAGAGGCCCTCCAGTGGATTAGGTATCCCCTACCTAATCGACAAACACTTTTTCGTTCGTAAGCACTGAGCGAGCCGCCTTGTCTACGAAGCTTCGCTGCTTCTCCTGGTTGCCTTCTTTTCTTTCGTGCTTGCTTATGGCAGGCCCTTACCGAGGGGTCCGCTCAAGAGGGCTTCCTCTTTCGACGCTTCCGATGCTTGGTGAGGAGTTAGGGGCTAAGTATGAAGCGATTAACCAACCTTCTTTGTCTTTGGAAGGGCATTACTATGAATTATGTTTCCTGCCTAAGTAGAGCAAAGATTCTTTATTTTATTCCATTAGGCTCCTTAACTGAATTGTTTTTACTATCTTATTAAAACAATAGAAAGGGGCAACTTGTCTTAGGCTGGTACTACTTCCTAGCGCGCGAAGAACTACCAATTATCCATTTTTAAGACCTTTCAATGTACCCCCTATCTATATAAAGGTGGAAGCAAAGCAGGGCGAGACGAAGACTAGGATCGTCAGATGGCATAAGACCATGACACTAGCTTTCATTACCTCAATAACGGAGAAAGTTCCACTTGGTCCGAGAAAGCAGGAATTTCAATGAAAATCTGTGGGTGATTCGGGGAGAGCCAGCAACGAGATATGACGTGTGCGCAGTGCCCATGTTGACAAGACCCCGAAACCAAGGGATTGACCCGAAACGAAACAAGCCAAACGATTCCTATCCCTGCCTATCTGCCTAGACCTTCCTCCTTCCCTTTTCAGTCCTATTGCTCGGTCAGGGTTTCCCCATTGCCGAAGATTCCTCACTGCTGCCTCCCATCGGGAGTAGGGACCGTGTCTCAGTTCCCTTGTGGCCATTCACCCTCTCAGGCTAACTACGCATCACAGCCTTGGTAAGCTATTACCTCACCAACTAGCTAATACGACTTATCCTCATCAATTAGCGAGTCCAAAGACCCTTTCATGATCAACATTTCAGATTAATCACAATATGCGTTTATCCCCACTAAATGGCAGATTAGAGAAGTATTACTCACCCGTTCGCCGCTAAGAGCAATACTGCTACTACTCTCCGCCCGACTTGCATGTGTTAAGCATATAGCCTTGCCTGATTTGTCTAATTAGGAATGAGGGAATGAATTTTAGGCTCCGGGAAACCGTCTAGACTCAGACATATGGTGCGAAGCTTTCTCAATCACATTCAAAAAAAAATCAATGATTCTTGGCTGGGCAACTAAATAAAGAGTTTTGGTTTTATCCTTTTTGGGCTAATTCTTGTGAAAGCAGCAAATCCTTCTCTAAGTATGGAAGCTGTTAGTTAAGGCCGGCCTACCATCCGATAGTTCTTTCGTTACGCCAACAAGCTAATAGCTCTTCCTTGTTTTAGTTACCACTCTGTGGGAATCTCATTTATTGAGGAAACCCCTTATTCTATGACACCAGAATAAAGTTCATCCCTAGGCTTGTGTACGAGCATTTTTTTGCCCATGGAGCTTTTACCTTGCCCTAGCTCTTTACCTTTCTACCTTTCATAAACTAGATGGATGGGAGAAGGAAACTCGATCGGGCCTTAGTCCTATTCCCTTACCTTGGTCTTCATCTCAACCAAAAAGGAGTTCAACTGACTTGGAATGCTAACCTAACCGGATTGGAATACTGGACAGCTTCTTCGAAAGCTAAGGAACAGCTAAGGTACGGGCTTGGAATGATAACAAAGATAAAAAGAATTCGACTTTACATTGTCCCCATGGCAGTCACTGAATTACCTAGAAAAAAAGGCTGGAGGAGTAAGAAAGCATTCAACTTAAAAAATTCTTAGGACGAATTCTCCCCTCCTGTAAAAACTATTACACCAACTGAAGCTCAAGAAGGAATAGAAAGATAGGAAGCTTGGAGAGCTAATGGAAAGAAATGAATAAGAAATAACAGATCTGCGAAAGAAGTCGAATACGATTAAGTATAAAGACTAGAGGGAAGATACAGACTTTAGAGCATCAAGTCATACACAAAGCGGAGTTACTTCACTACCTAAGGAAACAAAGAAAGCTGCTTCGGGTGAACAGTTTGACAGACTCAAGTCACAAAGAAAGGCTACGGACAATGGTCCTAAAAAAGGAACCCAGCCCATGGATATACGACAAGAACTGATTGGACCACTGGCCAGACAGAACGAGGAGAGAAGGAATACAATACATCAAGACAGGGCTAGACCAAAAACAAGATTACCGGCATACCGGACTGAGGGATAGGCCGATATAAGGACTAAGGTAACAGCCTACTTTCTTGGAATGGAATGCTTGCTGCTATGTGGCTTCATTTTCTTTTATGGTAGTCTTCTGCTATAGTCAATGATGATGTGTCGCTTGAAGAGACTGACTTGCGCCATAAGTACTAGACTTTGATAAAGGAATAGGGAGGCGGAGATCTTTAATACAGGAATGGTAATCGTAAAAAGAAAAGCTTAACGCCCTGCTACCGGAAAGCGCCTATTAAAGAATAGGGACTCTAAAGGACTAATACAAGACTTCTTCCAGACCTATACCTTCGCATGCTTCTAAGGCTCGAACTCGTCACTAAGTACGAGAGCTCTAAAGTAGGAGCTATTCCCCTTGTTGTTGTGCTTTCATGGGAAGAGTACACAGGAATCGTGTAAACCTCTTTCAATCGGTATCAAATGTACTTGACTTTACATACACGTTGTTTGGTGGCACTCTCATTTATTTGAAGAAAGCACTTCCAGGAGGCAGTCCCTTGACCTTTACCATAGATGGATAAGTCATTTGCCGTACAAGGCTTGACGCTAAACTACAAGAAAGCCCTCCATACCTCTTGAAAGGAGAAGAAGTAGATGAGAATTTGATAATAGCAGGCGCAGGAATTACATGATCTACAGAGTTTCCCTCATCTGATGGCATTTAAACAATTGGCATTGCCTCATATTCAAGGAGTATTAGCGGGAGTAGACATATAGAACATTGAAAGTAAACGGGTACTCGTCAGGTAGTCTTTCTGAGCTTCCAATGCGAGCATCATATCCGACCCTTTATCATCATTCACCGTGGTAGGGGGCACTGGACCCAAGTCAACAACATTTTTCAGTGACAGGCAAAGTCTTCGGTCTTCAAGAAAGACCACATTTCGGCTTCTGACAATTGTCTTTTCTATCGGATCCCATAATCTGTAACCAAACTCTTCATGTGCATAACCCAGGAAGCTAGCCCAAACTTTAAGATCAAGTGGAAACTCGAGCTGAAGCTTAATTGGTAAGTCCAGAAAATTCTTGCTTGGCCTCGGGCACATATAAGTAGGTGTACTTTTGTCTGCCCTTTCTTTCTTCCTACCCTTCCTATAACCTAGAAGAAGAGAAGGCCCTATCTGGATTGGTCTTCACCGAGTCCTATAATTTCTTTACGTCCTGAAAAAACTCATCTTAGTAGCGGCTGAAAATCCTTTTGGGCTAAGGTCGCTTTGAGCATATTGGATATATAAAAGGTTCATTACTAGCATGGGGAACATCTCCTTGAAGGAAAAGCGTATCTCTTAAATAAGGCTTTGAAGCGGTCAAAGACCATAGGAACAAACAATTCTTGTGGTAAAAAAGAGCAAGAGTTTGCTCCCGGGGCATGCTTTAATTTCATAAGTGGGCGAAGAAAGAATACCTGAGCTTCAAGCAAAGAAGGCGGGGCCCTTGCAAAGTCAACGGTATCACCGGTAACTAGACAAGCACCTAGATGTACATTCTTAGGCCCAGCCTTACACACCTTATTTATCCCGCCCTTGGAAATCACTTATGCGTACTAGCCACTAGCAACTAAAGGCGCAAGTGCTGCCATGCTATATGTGAGCGATCGATGTGAATAAGAGTTTCTTTTTCCAGGAGGGTGATCGGATCGGGATAATAAGAAAGGTACACGATCGACCATTCATTGTACACAAGGAGTGGAGGTGAGATAGATGTGAGTTAAATGCCTCTCATCTGGTACTGACCGGGTCAAAGAGTTCTCCACCACCGGGTAGTTCTTCTTAATGCGCAGATGAATGAGCTAGCTTATCTTAATCATTTCATTGGAAAACGTGAACGACTACAATTGTACATTGCAAAGATGTACATTGCCTAAACTCAAAACCTGAACCACGCCCACTGTCGCTCTCCTTTCAGGACTCTGACAGTCTCGCTTTGGTCGCCTGCCTTTCTGCGATTGCCTCCCTTAATGGGCGGGCTTCAAAAATCTCTCTACAACCGGTCTCATCAGCCCAGGCGAGTTCATCTCTTTATTGCTTGAGCAAGGCGGCAGCAAGGGACTAAGATAACATTCCAAACATTTCCTTCTAGCCAGAGAGACGAGCCTACCATGAGTTGAAACACCCTGGCATTACATTAGTGGAAGAGTGCATTTTCCATATCTGATATTGGTGCCCTGTCTTCCCAAAGATGATCTCGCAGAAAATGAAAACGACATTTGAGATTGGCATTCATTCCTCCAACCTTTCAAACATCTTATGATGCCAAGTTTACCGCTCCACTAATGCTTGGCGGAGGTCAATGATCAATATGTGTCCGTTTTCTCGCTCAGAGCAGACGGATATGCACAAGTAGGAAGTTTCCTCAGCCTGATAGTTTCACTGGTTTCAATCCATATCCCAGTAGGAGCATATGCCTGAAAGCGCTCACTTAGATAGCGAGGCAAACAATGGAAGCAGCTCGCTCGTACCCAAGAAATGCCGCAAACAAAGTGTTAAGGCGAAGGGGCGGGCGTTAGCGCCTCTTTTTTAAATGTGTCCCACTTCTTAGTATAAAGCAACTGACGCAGTTGATGCGCCCTTCTTCTCCTTTTCTCCAGTTAATGATGCGGCGGGGAATGTGTCTTATTATATCGTCCAAGGGGAGGATTTCCTAACAGGGGAGGAATAGTCAGTAGATTAATAGTTTCTCTCTAGGAAAGTGGAAAAGACTTGTATTCTCATTGACTTAGTAAGTAGCTGGTTTATGACTTTAATTAGCCTCTATCCTTCACTCCAATCACAAGCTTGTCTTTGTTTATCCCATTCATATTCTTCTTCTTGGGTCGTGTTAAGCTAGCAAGGAGAGCACGATTGAATCCTTACTTTATGAGTTGGCTTCCCTTGAAAGAAGAAGAGCTAGCCCACACGGTAGCTCGCCGCCTTGAGCCTTCATCTCGACTACCGAAGAGACCAACGTATCATCTGCAAAATTCTCTCTTATTAGGGTTTGGGGCCTGGTGGCTAGTTGTTCCTGAGCCATTACTTGAGAGGAAGCTTGCCTCAATCAAAGAAGCAAACGGAGGCGCGAAGCTCTACCCCGCCCAGCAACTAGAAGGAATTGTGGGTGAAGCGCCGTACCCCCCCAGTAAAGTATGAGAGCGATTGGAATCCTACGGGAGAGTAGCGCGACTACGCTTTTTTTTGTAGTGTAGTCAGGCGCCTTAGTTGTTAAGAGGGGCGAGAACAAGCAATCTACCTAGCACCAAAAGCGAGACCGAACAAGCAAGACTAATGTATACTTATACCTTTGAGAGGTCCACTTATACTATTGAGAAAGTCTCTTAAGCTACCGTAGGTTATATAAGATTCAATTCAATCTAACAAGCGGACTACCTTCGGCTACTACAAGATCTTTATAAACCAAAGAAGCTGAGCCTACTTTACGCACTTCCGCACTAAGCAGGCAAGGCCAACTACACAAGCAAGAAGGCATCGCCTGCGGCTTCCAATCCAATGACAAGCAAAAGACGAAGAAGGAACTTACTATACCTTACCCCCTTGTGCCCATAGCTTGACCTCAGCCTTGAACTACCTGCCTTCCCTTCCTTGCAAAGCGAACCTAGCCAAGCAATGGAAGGAAAAAGGACTAAGACCTTCCTCGCGCACAGACAGACGACCATCTTTAGCGAAGTCCCTCCTTCCCCTAAAGCATCCATTTCGTCAAAGAAGGACTACGCAGGCACACTGACTACTCTGATTGGGCGTGGACTGGGAAAAAGTAGCAGCTAAAGGAAAGCTAAAAGGTATTG